GTAATTGTAGCTTATACTTTAAAGCACGGCACTGAAAATGCCGCGATGAGAACCAAACCTCTCCAAAAACACAAAGTTTTGATCCTAAACTTACCGCTATTTTGAGTCAAAATTATACATGCAAGTATCCACACACCAGTGAAAATGCCCAAAACAATCCAAACAAAATAAAGGAGCCGGTATCAGGCTCACCTAAACTTCAGCCTACGACACCTTGCTTTGCCACACCTCCACAGGCAATCAGCAGTAACTCACATTAGGCCATAAGCGCAAGCTTGACCTAGCTATGACCCTCAAAGGCCGGTAAATTTCGTGCCAGCAACCGCGGTTATACGAAAGGCCTAAAATAACATCAACGGCGTAAAGCGTGACTAGAACTCCCCCAGCCCACTTAAAAAAAATTAAAATTTAGTTGTGAAACACCAAAATCCAAAGAATCCCCCACTTAAGAAAGCACGGACCCTTAACTCACTAAAACTAAGAAACAAACTAGGATTAGATACCCTACTATGCTTAGTCCTAACCCCAGATATTAACCCCACCAAATATCCGCCAGAGAACTACAAGTGAAAAACTTAAAACTCAAAGGATTTGGCGGTGCTCCACCCAACCTAGAGGAGCCTGTCCTATAATCGATACCCCCCGATCAACCTCACCACCCCTAGCTCAACCCAGCCTATATACCGCCGTCGCCAGCCTATCCCATGAGGGATAAAAAATAAGCATAATAGTCCCACCACTAAAACGTCAGGTCAAGGCGTAGCTAATGGGGCGGTAGCGATGGGCTACACTTTCTACCAAAGAAAAGACAAACGGTCCTATGAAACTCGTACCAGAAGGCGGATTTAGCAGTAAAACAAGCAAGAGTGCTTTTTTAAAAACAGCCCTGGAGCGCGCACACACCGCCCGTCACCCTCCTCAATAACCACCGACTCTAAAACTATAAAACCACAAACCACCAGATGAGGCAAGTCGTAACATGGTAAGCGCACTGGAAAGTGTGCTTGGAATACAAAAAGTAGCTTAAACAAAGCATTTAACTTACAATTAAAAAATGTCAGCGAGACCTGACCTTTCTGAGCTCATATCTAGCTCGCCCGCTCATACAAAACCACCGAACCAACCAAGCAAACCATTTGCCAGAGCCAATAAATGCGATTGAACCCTACAACGACGCAATAGTAAAAAGTACCGCAAGGGAAAGATGAAATATCACCAACCACATAAGCAACATAAAGCAGGGATTGACCCCCGTACCTTTTGCATCATGATCTAGCAAGAACCCCCAGGCAAAGAGACACTTCAGTCTGCCCCCCCGAAATCGAATGAGCTACTTCAAGGCAGCCAACAGACCTAGCCCATCTCTGTAGCAAAAGAGTGGGATGACCTCGAAGTAGGGGCAAAAAACCTAACGAACTCGATGATAGCTGGTTACCTGATAAAAGAATCTTAGTTCGACTTCAAGCTATCACACACACTAACTAGTAGTCCATTGCTGACTTGAAAGATATTCAATAGGGGTACAGCTCTATTGAACCAGACTACAACCTGTTGTAGAGAACAACCTTAATATTACAACCAGTGGGCCCTAAAGCAGCCACCATAAAACTAAGGCGTCACAGCCAAACTCTTAAAAATCTCAATCCGCCTCCCCCTTCCTACAGACCCATCAGGTAATTCTATAACCCTATAGAAGAACTAATGCTAGAATTAGTAACAAGAATACCCTCTCTCAGCACCCCTGTAACTCAGCCATAGAACACCTACTGACAATTAACAGACCAAAAAAGGCCTAATATTACACCCACAAGGCAAAAATCTTACCCCCTGTTAATCCAACACAGGCCTGCTTTTAAGAAAGATTAAACATCAAAGAAGGAACTCGGCAAACTCAAGTCTCAACTGTTTACCAAAAACATAGCCTTTAGCAAAAAAAGTATTAAAGGTCCCGCCTGCCCAGTGACTAACCATTAAACGGCCGCGGTATCCTAACCGTGCAAAGGTAGCGTAATCACTTGTCCCCTAAATAGGGACTAGTATGAATGGCTAAATGAGGACTTAGCTGTCTCCTTTGATTAATCAGTGAAACTGATCTACCCGTACAAAAGCTGGTATAAACACACAAGACGAGAAGACCCTGTGGAGCTTAAAACACCTATGTCAAACCAGCACCTTCTGCCAAAAATGACATAGCGTTTTCAGTTGGGGCGACTACGGAAACAAGCCAAACTTCCAAGCCAGAGGCCTACCCCTCCCACCAGAGACAGACATGTCAAATTACCACCTGACCCAGAGCCACTCTGAGTAACGAACCAAGTTACCCCAGGGATAACAGCGCTATCTTCTTCAAGAGTCCCCATCGACAAGAAGGTTTACGACCTCGATGTTGGATCAGGACACCCTAATGGTGCAGCCGCTATTAAAGGTTCGTTTGTTCAACGATTAAAGTCCTACGCGATCTGAGTTCAGACCGGAGAAATCCAGGTCGGTTTCTATCTATGTTAAATTCTCCTCAGTACGAAAGGACCAGGAAAATAGGGCCCATCTTTACAAGAAGCCCCTCCAGCATAGTTGACAAAAACTTAACCTAAACCAAGACAATAACCCAAGCCCAAAACCAGGGCTAAAATTGGGGTGGCAGAACCAAGTTATGCAAGGGCCCTAAGATCCCGATACAGAGGTTCAAGTCCTCTCCTTAATAATGGCCCCGCTCCTAAGCCTTATTGTAAACCCAATCTTGTACATTCTCCCGATCCTAGTCGCCGTAGCATTCCTGACCCTCCTAGAACGAAAAACCCTGGGATACATACAATTACGCAAAGGGCCCAACATCGTTGGCCCCCAAGGCCTACTCCAGCCAGTGGCAGACGGGGTAAAACTATTTATCAAAGAACCAGTTCGCCCATCACACTCCTCCCCGCTTCTTCTAGTCCTTGCCCCTCTTCTAGCCCTCTCACTAGCCATAATAATCTGAAGCCCCCTCCCTATACCCTACGCCCTAACAGAACTCAACCTAGGCCTATTGTTCATATTAGCAATCTCCAGCATGGCCGTCTACTCTATCCTATGATCGGGGTGAGCATCCAACTCAAAATACGCCTTAATGGGCGCCCTTCGAGCTATCGCACAAACCATCTCATACGAGGTAACCCTGGGAATTATCCTACTCTCAGTGGTTATAATTGCAGGGGGGTTTACACTACAAGTACTCTCCATCACACAAAAACACAATTGACTTCTATTCTCATCCTGACCACTTATGATAATATGGTATATTTCTACCCTAGCAGAAACCAACCGAGCACCCTTTGATTTAACAGAGGGCGAATCGGAACTCGTCTCCGGGTTCAACGTAGAGTATGCAGCAGGACCTTTTGCCCTCTTCTTCCTTGCAGAATACGCCAACATTCTTCTAATAAACTCTCTCTCATGCACCCTATTCATCAACCCGGGCATCCTACAAAACCCAGAAAACTTCCCAATAAATATAATAGCTAAAACCGTCCTTCTATCCATCGGATTTCTCTGGGTACGCGCCTCATACCCACGCTTTCGTTATGACCAACTAATACACCTTCTATGAAAACAATTTCTGCCCATCACCCTGGCCCTCTGCCTATGACACATCTCCTTCCCAATCTTCTTGCTAGGCATCCCACCAGTCCAACCCACCTAGGAAATGTGCCTGAATTATAAAGGATTACCTTGATAGAGTAAACAACAGAGGTTCAAGTCCTCTCACTTCCTTAGAAAAGCAGGAATTGAACCTGCACCAGAAAACCCAAAATTTCCTGTACTCCCATTATACTACTTCCTAGTAAAGTCAGCTAAATAAGCTCTTGGGCCCATACCCCGAAAATGTTGGTTAAAACCCCTCCTTTATCAATGAGCCCCATAATTACCTCAATCTTAATTCTTAGCCTTGCCACAGGAACTATTATTACCATGGCCAGCTTCCACTGACTCCTTGCATGAATGGGACTCGAACTAAACACCCTTGCAATCCTGCCAATTATTTCCAAATCTCACCACCCACGAGCAACAGAAGCTTCAACAAAATACTTCCTCACACAAGCAGCAGCATCCGCCCTAATCCTATTCTCCAGCGTAATAAACGCCCAGGCAACTGGCCAATGAGGCATCCTACAACTAGAAGACCCCTTGGCCCAAACACTTCTAACTATAGCCCTAGCAATAAAATTAGGACTTGCCCCCGCCCATTTCTGACTACCAGAAGTCCTACAAGGGACATCATTCAAAACCGGATTAATCATTATCACCTGACAAAAGCTCGCCCCAATGGCCCTGCTCCTTCTTACATGAAACCAAGCCTCCATACTAACCCTCACAATAATAGGATCCCTGTCAGTAATTGTGGGGGGGTTGGGAGGACTAAACCAAACACAACTACGAAAAATCATTGCATTCTCCTCCATCGCCCACCTAGGATGAATAGCCACCATCATCACTAAGTCTAATAAGCTAGCCCTCCTCAACCTTACTATATACATCCTAATTTCAACGCCTATAATACTGTCCCTAATCTTCTCCTCAACCAAAACCACCCAAGACCTAACAACATCAGCCCCATCCCCGATTCTAGCCCCCCTAACAATGATAACCCTACTATCACTGGGAGGGCTACCCCCTCTATCCGGCTTCATACCAAAATGACTAACCCTAGAAGAACTACTAGCACAAAACATGGCCCCCCTAGCAACCGTACTAGCCATATCAACACTACTAAGCCTGTTCTTCTACCTACGACTTTCATACTCACTATCAGTAACCATATCACCCAGCCCAACAAAAATTTCAAGCAAGTGACGACTAAAACCCAACACCTCTACCCTACTACTGTCAACCACCCTTCCTCCATCCATCCTGACCCTCCCCCTCACCCCATTAATAAAACCCTAAAGAAATTTAAGTTAACACCAAACTAAGGGCCTTCAAAGCCCTAAATAGAGAATAAACCTCCCTAATTTCTGTAAGACCTGTAGAACTTTAATCTACATACTCTGACTGCAACCCAGATGCTTTAATTAAGCTAAGACCTTTACTAGATACACGGGCCTCGATCCCGTAAACAATTAATTAACAGCTAATCACTCTATCCAGCGAGCTTCTATCTATCTCTTCTCCCGTTAGTAAAAAACGGGAGAAGCCCCGGAGATCCTAAATCTCAATTCCAAGTTTGCAACTTGGCGTGTAAATAACACCTCGAGGCTGTGATAAGAAAGGGAATAAAACCCATGTGAGTAGGGCTACAACCTACCGCCTTAGCACTCGGCCATCTTACCAGTGACCCTCGCTCGCTGATTATTTTCAACCAATCACAAAGACATTGGAACCCTCTACCTAATTTTTGGTGCGTGAGCCGGCATGGTGGGAACCGCCCTAAGCCTGCTAATTCGCGCAGAACTAAGCCAGCCCGGAGCCCTCCTTGGAGACGATCAAATCTATAACGTAATTGTTACTGCCCATGCTTTTGTTATAATCTTCTTTATGGTAATACCTATTATGATCGGCGGATTCGGAAACTGACTCGTCCCACTAATAATTGGGGCCCCCGACATAGCATTCCCACGAATAAACAACATAAGCTTTTGACTTCTACCCCCCTCCCTCCTCCTTCTTCTAGCCTCCTCTGGCGTAGAAGCTGGCGCGGGCACCGGATGGACAGTCTATCCCCCCCTTGCTGGCAACCTAGCCCACGCCGGAGCCTCCGTCGACCTAACCATTTTTTCCCTTCACCTCGCCGGGGTCTCCTCTATTCTGGGGGCCATTAACTTTATCACTACCTGTATCAACATAAAGCCCCCCTCAATATCACAATACCAAACCCCCCTGTTTGTCTGATCTGTTATAATCACAGCAGTTCTACTTCTCCTGTCCCTCCCCGTACTAGCCGCAGGTATCACCATACTGCTTACAGATCGAAACCTTAACACATCCTTCTTTGACCCGGCCGGGGGAGGGGATCCAATCCTATACCAACACCTTTTCTGATTCTTTGGTCACCCTGAAGTCTATATCCTTATTTTACCCGGATTCGGCATGATCTCTCATATCGTAACATACTACGCTGGTAAAAAAGAGCCTTTTGGATACATAGGCATAGTATGGGCAATGGTGTCCATTGGCTTTCTGGGATTCATTGTCTGAGCCCATCACATATTTACTGTGGGGATAGATGTTGACACCCGCGCCTACTTCACATCTGCAACTATAATCATCGCCATCCCCACTGGCGTCAAAGTATTTAGCTGACTGGCAACCCTGCACGGAGGAAAAATCAAATGAAGCGCTGCCATACTATGAGCGCTAGGGTTCATTTTCCTATTCACAGTCGGAGGACTTACAGGCATTGTCCTCGCTAACTCATCACTAGACGTAGTCCTACATGACACGTATTACGTAGTTGCCCACTTCCACTATGTCCTATCCATGGGGGCTGTTTTTGCAATCATAGCAGGATTCATCCATTGATTCCCCCTATTCTCAGGCTACACCCTACATTCTACCTGAACAAAAATTCACTTTGGGGTAACCTTCGTCGGAGTTAATATGACCTTTTTCCCACAGCACTTCCTTGGACTGGCAGGAATGCCCCGACGATACTCGGACTACCCAGATGCCTACACCATTTGGAACATTATTTCCTCAATTGGGTCAATAATCTCAATCGTGGGAGTAATCCTCATAATCTTCATTATCTGAGAGGCCTTCTCAGCAAAACGAGAAGTACACTCAACAGACACAACTTACACCAACCTGGAATGGCTCCATGGCTGCCCCCCTCCGTACCACACCTACGAAGAGCCTACTTTTGTTCAAACTAAATAACCCCCGCCCAAGAAAGGGGGGAATCGAACCACCTTATACTGGTTTCAAGCCAGTCGCATCTCCTTTTACACTTCTTTCTCAAAAGGCCCTAGTAAAACTATTACATAGCTCTGTCAGCGCTAAATCACAGACTTATCCTCTGTGGGCCTTAATGGCATACCCCTCCCAACTGGGCTTCCAAGACGCAGCCTCCCCTATCATAGAAGAGTTAATACACTTCCACGACCATGCTCTAATAATTGTTATTCTAATTAGTACCCTAGTATTCTATATCATTATGTCAACCCTTACAACAAAACTCACCAACACCCATGCCACAGACGCACAAATGATTGAGATTGTCTGGACAGTGCTCCCCGCTGTCATTCTAATCCTAATTGCCCTCCCTTCCTTACGCATCTTATACCTGATAGACGAAATCAACAGCCCCTACCTTACAATCAAAGCACTGGGCCACCAGTGGTACTGAAGCTATGAGTACTCAGACTATAAAGATCTATCATTCGACTCCTATATAATCCAAACACAAGAACTAGAAAAGGGCTTCTTTCGACTCCTAGATGTGGGCAATCGAATAGTAGTACCAATAGAATCCCCAATTCGCATGCTAATTACCTCAGAGGATGTCCTACACTCCTGAGCCATTCCCGCACTGGGGGTAAAAACAGACGCAATCCCAGGTCGACTGAACCAAACATCCTTCACTACAACCCACCCAGGACTCTTCTACGGCCAGTGTTCAGAGATCTGCGGATCAAACCACAGCTTCATGCCCGTCACAGTAGAATCTTGCCCCATCGACCACTTCGAAAACTGGGTCACACAAACCCTAACCTCATCATTAAGAAGCTTTTAAAGCATTAGCCTTTTAAGCTAAAGAAGGGCCACAAAGCCCCTAAATGAATGCCTCAACTCAACCCTAACCCGTGATTACTTATTTTAGCTCTGTCCTGACTTACCTTAACAACATTGTTTCTTACTAAGACCCAAAATGCCCGCTTTCACAACTCACCTGTACAACACCAAACAAATAAACAAGAAACCAGCACATGACTTTGACCATGACCCTAAGCCTCTTTGATCAATTCGCAACCCCACAACTCCTAGGAGTCCCTCTAATCCTCCTAGCAACTATTCTACCCCCCATACTTATCTTTACCCATTCCAATCGCCTCCTGTCCAACCGAACCTCCAACCTTCAGCTGCTGCTGATCAAAACTATAACAAAACAATTAATAGCCCCAATCACCTATAAAGGACAAAAATGAACAATAACCCTAATCTCCCTACTTCTATTCTTGATTCTCATAAACCTGCTTGGGCTACTACCATACACCTTCACCCCCACAACACAACTCTCTATGAACCTGGGCTTGGCTATCCCAATATGACTGGCCACTGTACTAACCGGCCTCCGAAATCAGCCAACCAACTCAATTGGACACCTACTACCAGAGGGAACCCCGGCCCTTCTTATCCCTATCCTAATCATTATTGAAACAATTAGCCTACTCATTCGCCCATTGGCCCTGGGAGTCCGACTAACCGCCAATCTAACCGCAGGTCACCTACTAATTCAACTTATCTCGACAGCAATTATTACCATCATACCAATTCTACCGACCACTGCCTTAGTTACCTTCATTATTCTCCTGCTCCTAACTATCCTCGAACTAGCCGTAGCAATAATCCAGGCCTATGTTTTTATCCTACTTTTAAGCCTCTACCTACAAGAAAACGTATAATGACCCATCAAACCCATGCCTACCACATAGTAAACCCAAGCCCATGACCTCTTACAGGAGCCATCGCAGCCCTACTACTCACATCCGGGCTAGCCATGTGATTCCACTTTAACAACCCCATCCTGATAAACACAGGCCTGCTCTTGATACTTCTAACGATATACCAATGATGACGGGATATCACACGAGAAGGCACCTTCCAAGGACACCACACCCCCCAAGTCCAAACAGGCCTCCGATACGGCATACTACTATTTATCGTATCAGAAGTATTCTTCTTTATTGGCTTTTTTTGGGCCTTCTATCACTCTAGCCTCGCTCCAACCCCAGAACTAGGCGGCCAGTGACCCCCAAACGGAGTGTGCGCACTAAGCCCGTTTGAAGTCCCCCTCTTGAACACAGCAGTCCTACTGGCCTCCGGAGTCACAGTAACATGAGCACACCACTCAATTATAGAGGGCCACCAAAAAGAAGCCGCCCAAGCCCTCTTTCTAACAATCCTCCTAGGCCTGTATTTCACAGCACTCCAAGCAATAGAGTACTATGAGACACCTTTTACGATCTCAGACGGTGTCTACGGATCGACCTTCTTTGTAGCTACAGGATTTCACGGACTGCACGTAATGATTGGCTCAACATTCCTCCTAGTCTGCCTAATTCGTCAAATTAAGCACCACTTTACCACCCATCACCACTTCGGATTTGAAGCCGCCGCATGATACTGACACTTCGTGGATGTCGTCTGACTCTTCCTATATGTTTCAATTTATTGATGAGGCTCTTACTCTTTTAGTATAACTAATACAAATGACTTCCACTCATTGAATCTTAGCCCCAAACTAAGAAAGAGTAGTGGTAACCCTACTTATAATCGCATTATCCTTCTCCATCTCACTAGTACTAATCACTATTGCCTTCTGACTTCCAATGCCGTACCTTAGCTCAGAAAAACTATCCCCATACGAATGCGGATTTGACCCGCAAGGCACAGCCCGCCTCCCATTTTCATCTCGGTTTTTCCTAGTCGCAATCCTATTCCTACTATTCGATCTAGAAATCGCCCTACTACTACCGCTACCATGGGCCACCAACTTCACACCCCCCACCCCTATAATGAACTGAGCTACAATTATCTTAATTCACCTTGCCGCCGGCCTCATCTACGAATGATACCAAGGCGGACTAGAATGAGCTGAATTAGAGATTAGTCTAAACAAGACAACTAATTTCGACTTAGTAAACCTCGATCGTACGAGATCTCTAAATGACCCCAGCCCACTTTACATTGAACTCGGCCTTTATATTCAGCATCCTGGGCCTATCTATCCATCGAACCCATTTTATCTCGGCTCTCCTGTGCATTGAAGGAATAATACTTGCCCTTTTTGTTCTTCTATCCTTCTTCTCCCTAACCCTACAACTTCCAACAATTGCTCCCCTACCAATCATTATTCTTGCTTTCTCAGCCTGTGAGGCCGGAACAGGTCTTGCACTCATAGTTGCAACCTCCCGAACACACGGAAATGACCACCTAAACAACCTAAATATCCTACAATGTTAAATGTTAAAAATCCTTATCCCAACAGCAATACTTATCCCAACCACACTCCTCCTAAACCCCTCACTCCTATTTATCGCACACACACTATACTCTATTCTAATTGCAGTAATCAGCCTAGTATGACTTAAATACCCAATAAGCCTAGAGCTATCCTTCTCCAACAAACTAATAACCATTGACCCCCTATCAGCACCACTTCTAGTACTGTCCTGCTGACTACTGCCCCTCATATCAATAGCCAGCCAAAACCACCTACGCCAAGAACCCCTCCCCCGCAAGCGAATATATCTACTAACACTTACTACCCTTCAAGTCTTCCTAATCATAACATTCTCGGCCTCCGATCTAACCATGTTCTATGTCATATTCGAAGCCACGCTTATCCCAACACTAGTCGTAATCACTCGATGAGGCCACCAGGCAGAACGCCTAAGCGCAGGGACCTACTTTCTATTCTATACGCTCGCAAGCTCCCTCCCCCTCCTGATCGCCATCCTTCACCTTAATAAATCTCTCCTCCTAACCTATATGCCTCTCCTGCACACCCTTCAACCAGAATTACAAAATTCATGAAGCAACACCGCCCTGTGGTACGGCTGCCTGCTAGCCTTTATGGTAAAAATACCCATATATGGCCTTCACCTCTGACTACCAAAAGCCCATGTAGAAGCCCCCATTGCCGGCTCCATGGTCCTAGCAGCAGTCCTACTAAAATTAGGAGGATATGGAATCATCCGAATCTCCACAACCTTATCCCCGCTTACAAATACCCTAACCTACCCGCTCCTCATTCTAGCCCTTTGGGGCATTCTAATGGCCAGCTCAATCTGCCTACGACAAACAGACCTAAAATCAATAATCGCCTACTCATCTATTAGCCACATGGGCCTTGTTATCTGTGCAACACTAATTCAAACCCAATGAAGCCTAAACGGAGCAATCTTTCTTATAATCGCACACGGCCTAACATCCTCCTTACTATTCTGCCTAGCCAACACCAATTACGAACGAACACACTCCCGAACACTTCTACTAACTCGCGGACTACATATCATCCTGCCCCTAATAACATTCTGATGACTCATCGCTAGCCTCGCCAATCTTGCCCTCCCTCCATCAATTAATCTAATAGGAGAACTACTTATCATCTCCTCCCTATTTAACTGGGCCAACACTACAATCATCCTCACAGGATTAGGAACCCTACTAGCCGCATCATACTCACTCTACATGTTTCTCATGACCCAACGAGGGAAACTTCCAACACACCTGGTCATCAATAACCCCACTCATACACGAGAACATCTACTAATAGCCCTCCATCTAATCCCGCTAATTCTACTAACTGCAAAGCCAGAGCTTTTTACCGGCTTTTGCTCCTGTAAATATAGTTTAAAATAAAACATTAGTCTGTGGATCTAAAAATAGAAGCTAAAACCTTCTTATATACCGAGAGGGCCCATAAATACAAGAACTGCTAATTCTAGTACCTGAGACTAAACCCCCAGACCTCTCACTTTTAAAGGATAGAAGTCATCCACTGGCTTTAGGCGCCACAAACCTTGGTGCAAATCCAAGTAAAAGTCCCATGCATTCTATACTCACCCAAACCACAATTCTTACTACCCTTATTATCCTCATCTTCCCAACACTAACCACCCTTAAGCCAAACCCCCTCGACCCTAAATGAAACTTAACGCATGTCAAAACAGCCGTAGTAATAGCCTGCATAACTAGTACAATCCCACTTATATCACTTATCAACAACGGAGTAGAAACCACAATTATACACATCCACCTATTCACTATCTCCAACTTTAGCATCAATCTCAGCTTTCTATTCGACCAATACTCCCTCACCTTCACCCCTATTGCCCTATTTGTCACTTGGTCGATTTTAGAGTTTGCCTCCTGGTATATAAAAACCGACCCACTTGTTAACCGATTCTTTAAATACCTGCTAATCTTCTTAATCTCCATGATTACCCTAGTAACAGCAAACAATATATTCCAACTGTTCATCGGCTGAGAGGGAGTAGGTATCATATCCTTCCTACTAATCGGCTGATGATCTGCCCGATCCGACGCAAACACATCAGCTCTTCAAGCGATTATCTATAACCGAATTGGAGACATTGGACTCATCTTGGCCCTTGCTTGACTAGCTATAAACATATCAACATGAGAACTCCCGCAAATATTCACACAACTAAAAACACCTAACATCATCCCACTAATGGGCCTAATTTTAGCAGCAACAGGAAAATCCGCCCAATTCGGCCTCCACCCATGACTTCCAGCAGCCATAGAAGGACCCACCCCAGTATCAGCCCTTCTTCACTCAAGCACAATAGTAGTAGCAGGTATTTTCCTCCTAATCCGATTCTTTCCACTAATAGAAAAAAGCCCCTTGGCCCTAACAACCTGCCTCTGCCTTGGGGCAACAACCACCCTTTTTACAGCAATCTGCGCCACCACCCAAAATGACATCAAAAAAATCATTGCTTTCTCAACCTCTAGTCAATTAGGCCTAATAATAGTGTCAATCGGACTTAGTTTGCCACAACTAGCCTTTCTCCACATCTCAACACACGCATCCTTTAAAGCCCTCCTATTTCTCTGCTCAGGCTCAATCATCCACAACTTAGCAAATGAACAAGACCTTCGACTGATGGGAGGAATCAAAAAAACACTACCAATCACCTCATCATGCTTAACCATCGGCACCCTAGCCCTCATGGGCACACCCTTCCTAGCAGGATTTTACTCTAAAGACACAATTATTGAAACAATAAATGTTTCACTCATTAATACCTGAGCCCTATTACTCACAATCATCGCAACAATACTAACCGCAGTATACAGCCTACGAATTATCTTCTACGTACAAATAAGCCCCCCACGGACCCAGCCCCTGGCCCCAACAAACGAGAATAACCCTGCTCTTGTAAACTCAATAACCCGCCTAACCCTGGGTAGCATTCTTGCTGGATTAATCTTATCAACAACAATACTCCCAACAAAGACACCGATACTAACAATACCCACAGATTTCAAACTCCTGGCCCTTCTAATTACAGCAACAGGACTAGCCATCGCCTTAGAAGTCGCCAAACAAACATCCCTAGCCCTCCCGCATAAACCAGCCTCATCCCACCTATTCTCCAACCAACTAGGCTTTTTCAACATGCTTCATCGAAACCTGCCCCAGCTGCCCCTAAAATTAGGACAAACAACCAACCTCCATGACATTACCTGACTAGAAAAAACAGGCCCGCAAGGATTAGCCCACACAACCCTATCCCCTATCAAAAAAACGGCGGCACAAAAAGGCCTCATTAAGGCCTATCTAACAACATTCATTGTGACCCTCACTATTGCGATCTCGACAACAATACCAACCCCCTTCTAAATGTCTTATTTAGTTTTTGTGTTTTTTATGTGCTTGATTTTAACATTGGTGTGGGTTGCGTCAAACCCCTCTCCTTATTATGGTGCGGCGGGGCTGGTCAGTTCGGCTGTGGTGGGATGTGGTATTTTAGTTGGGATGGGGTACTCGTTTATTTCTTTGGTACTATTTTTAATTTATTTAGGGGGTATGTTAGTGGTATTTGTTTATACTGTGAGTCTAGCAGCGGAGCCACACCCTGAGGCACTTGGAAGTCGGGCTGGTGTTTATTTCTTAGGTTATTTTTTTGCATTCGTGTTGTTAGGGGGCGGGATTATTGGGGGGTGGGATGTAGTTGGATTAAATTCGGAGGTTCGTACTTCATCTGGGATATGCTTAGTTAGTGTCGATTTTATCGGGGTTCCCTTGCTGTATTCTTGAGGGGGGTTTGACTTGTTGGTTTGTGGGTGAGCTTTGTTGCTAGTATTATTTGTTGTGTTAGAGTTAACTCGTGGGCTATTTCGTGGGGGCCTTCGTTCAGTTAGATAGTTTTTGTAGTTGAATAACAACGAGGGTTTTTCAGGCCTTAGGTTCTGGTTAGTGTCCAGATAAAAATACTAATGACCCCACGAAAAACTCACCCACTTCTTAAAATCCTAAATAACTCCCTAATTGACCTACCCGCACCGCCAAATCTGTCCTCATGGTGAAACTTCGGCTCCCTACTAGGACTCTGCCTAATCATACAGATTATAACCGGGATCTTCCTAGCCATGCACTACACCCCCCACATCTCCCTGGCATTCTCATCTATTGCACACATCTGCCGAGACGTACAATATGGGTGATTATTACGAAACCTGCATGCCAACGGAGCTTCCATGTTCTTCTTCTGCATCTACGCCCATATTGGACGAGGCTTATATTACGGCTCCTACACACTTAAAAAAACATGATACTCCGGAGTCGCACTTCTACTAATACTTATAGCCACAGCCTTTCTCGGATACGTTCTCCCATGAGGACAAATGTCATTCTGGGGGGCAACAGTCATCACCAACCTCTCCTCTGCTTTCCCCTATATCGGGACTGCTATTGTACAATGAACCTGAGGGGGCTTTGCTATTGACAACGCCACCCTTACACGATTCTTCACACTACACTTTGCCCTCCCTTTTGGACTTGCCGGCATTATAATAATCCACCTTCTATTCCTTCATGAAACAGGGTCCAACAACCCGCTCGGCATCTCATCAAACACAGACAAAATCCGATTTCACCCCTACTACACATACAAGGATCTCCTGGGGGCCTCCATCTTTACAACAATCCTAGCAACCCTAGCCCTACTATCACCAGACCTCCTAGGAGACCCAGAAAATTTCAACCCGGCTAACCCGATAGTAACTCCCCCACACATTAAGCCCGAGTGGTACTTCCTATTTGCTTACGCAATCCTCCGCTCAATCCCGAACAAAATCGGGGGTGTGTTAGCCTTATTATTCTCAGTACTAATTCTTGTTCTAATCCCGTCACTCCACGCATCTAAACAACAAGCTATAACCTTCCGCCCACTATCACAACTAACATTCTGATTTATTATTACCAACATCCTTATTTTAACCTGAATCGGAGCCCAGCCAGTAGAACAACCATTTATCATCATTGGACAAATCGCATCAACCCTATATTTTAGCCTTTTCCTCCTAATTATACCCCTTATCGCCCTCTTAGAAAATAAACTAATAAAATGATAGTTTTAGTAGTTTTAGTAGCTTAGCCACAAAGCACTGGTCTTGTAAGCCAGAGACGGGGGATCCCCTCCCCCTAAAACACAAAAGGTAGTTTAATTAAAATGCTAGTTTTGGGGGCTAGCGATGGAAGCGAAGGCTTCTTCTTTTGAATTTTTCCCTCCCCAACAACAATCTCTCTTCAATAGCCAACTCTGTTGGCTACGTTGCCCTCTAACTAAGCAGTAATCTCTCTTCAATAGCCAACTCTGTTGGCTACGTTGCCCTTTAACTAAGCAGTAATCTCTCTTCAATAGCCAACTCTGTTGGCTACGTTGCCCTCTAACTAAGCAGTAATCTCTCTACAATAGCCAACTCTGTTGGCTACGTTGCCCTTTAACTAAGCAGTAATCTCTCTTCAATAGCCAACTCTGTTGGCTACGTTGCCCTTTAACTAAGCAGTAATCTCTCTTCAATAGCCAACTCTGTTGGCTACGTTGCCCTTTAACTAAGCAGTAATCTCTCTTCAATAGCCAACTCTGTTGGCTACGTTGCCCTTTAACTAAGCAGTAATCTCTCTTCAATAGCCAACTCTGTTGGCTACGTTGCCCTTTAACTAAGCAGTAATCTCTCTTCAATAGCCAACTCTGTTGGCTACGTTGCCCTTTAACTAAGCAGTAATCTCTCTTCAATAGCCAACTCTGTTGGCTACGTTGCCCTCTAACTAAGCAGTAGATTCTGGATTTTCCTGAGGGTTCTGGGTAACTGTAGTAGTACATGTATATAATATATATAGTTTTTAATATATAAAATGGACACACTCACGGTTAATCAGTGTCCATTACCGTATGGTTTAAAATCATACATATCAGCACTTGTTAGTTTAACTAAATCTCGACTTTTGGGGTTTGGCGAGACCAAATTTAGTTTTAACAGAAGAGTTGCTGGTAAGGGGGGTAGGGGGGTTTGCTGAAAAAAATTTTTTTATTAATTCATGTGGGAGTGGGTGTGGGCGTGTGTGTACACGTGTGTGTGTGTGTGGGAGTGGGTACGGGCGTGTGTGTACACGTGTGTATACGTGTGTATACGTGTGTGTGTGTGGGAGTGTGTGCGGGCGTGTGTGTACACGTGTGTATACGTGTGTATACGTGTGTGTGTGTGGGAGTGTGTGCGGGCGTGTGTGTACACGTGTGTGCTTGTGTGTACAAACATACACAAGTGTGTGTGTGTGGGAGTGGGTATGGGCGTGTACATGTACTTGTGTGTGTTTGTGTGTACAAACATACACAAGTGTGTGTGTGTGGGAGTGGGTATGGGCGTGTACATGTACTTGTGTGTGTTTGTATACACTTGTATATACATGTGTTCGTTTATGTAATACATGTATATGCTTGTGTATGCTTTAATACACTGCCGAGTGATGAATTCGTGTTCATTTCTTTGGTGCATGTACGCGCGGTAGGGATTTTCCCCTATTTTTGGGAAAAAATCTTTCGTTTGGCGTTTTTTATGCCTTGCGACCATTGACTGGAAGCCGAAAAATAACCGCCGGGGTCCGAATCCCACGTGCATTTTTAGCCCAATCAACAATTATTTTGAATGCTACAGACTGTTAGGGGAATGAAGTCACCGACGCTAAAAAAAATAAAAGTACCAGACGCCTTTAAGAGAGGGGATGCTATGGTTATGAGGAGACTAGGACGCAAACCTTTCAACCAAAGGCCTTGGAAAAAGTGAGGAGGGAAATTCTTAATGTGATGTCCTTGATCTTCCCCACCAGAGGTATTGGAAAAAGTGAGGAATTGGTGCAACCTGTTGTGATGACCTACGAAGCTGGTAATAATACGTACTTTTACAAGGGTTGAGGACGCCTCGTGCTATGCAGGGTTAAGAGATGATATGCAAAGGTACACATATGTGTAAAAAATTTTAGAGAATTTCCCGTTACGAAATTCGGGGGGCAATTCGAGAAATGCTCGATAAACATAGCGATAGCTAAAGTCCGGGTCCGTGGGTGTTTTCGGGGGGCGGGAAATGAGGAGTGGACACTGAAAAAATTGAAGTTATGGAAGCGGATGGATATTAACTTATTGTTGAAGATGCAGTAAGATTTGATGGTGGAGGAAATATATATATGCCGGCGGAGCCGGCATATACCTTTTTTTTTATTGGCTGAGGAAACGGGGTTGGCTATTGTAGAGAGATT